CTGAGCTATAGCCCTTGTCATAGATATCTTAACATATAGATAATTTCTTGTCAAGATGGATATTTCCTAATCTCACATGATAACTCTTTGATCCGTTTACTGTTAACAGATTGGTATTGCTTAGAAATTATATTCTATCTATAATCCCCGAGGTGATGGGTCTTCTTTTGCGGTGATAAATTACCTACTTAACTCAGTGGTTAGAGTATTGCTTTCATACGGCAGGAGTCATTGGTTCAAATCCAATAGTAGGTAGAACTTATTAGATACCATTGCATTGACTCCGGTATCTAATAAGTTTTTCTACCCATCCTCCTTTTTTCGTTGTATCAGATTAGACTTGATTGTCTTCAATTGGCAGAATCTAAATGTGGTGTATAATAAAGAACTTCTAAAAAACTTCTTTTGATTATTTTGATGTATTGACTAGTAGGAAATAACATTGACAGCCTCTACTCGTGTCCTAGCTCGTCTGAGAGCTAGATTCGCTTCAATCACTTGTCTCTTACCCTCAGCTCTACTCAAGTTAGCTTCAGCTATTTTAAGAGTTTGTTGAGCTTCTTGTGGATCAATGTCAGTACTCATCTCCGCATCATTTCCTAAAATGGTGATCTCATTATTCCCTATTCTAGCAAAACCACCCATCAGAGCCACCGTTAACCATTGGTCGTTGAGGCGTATTCTCAAAAGACCTATATCTACAGCCGTGGCAATAGGGGCGTGGTTCGGTAATACACCAATTTGGCCACTATTTGTAGATAAAATGATTTCTTTCACTTCTGAATCCCAAATAATTCGATTAGGAGTCAGTACACAAAGATTTAAGGTCATTTCTTCAAATTGCTCTCCACTTCTAAGTTAATAGCTTTCGCGGTAGCTTCATCGATGTTACCCACCAAATAAAAAGCCTGCTCGGGCAGACCATCTAATTCTCCGGAAAGGATCAGTTGAAACCCCCTAATTGTTTCTGCAAGGCCAACATATTTTCCTGGAGAACCAGTAAATACTTCTGCCACGAAGAAGGGTTGTGATAAGAAACGCTCAATTTTTCGTGCTCTTGCTACAGTTAAACGATCCTCCTCGGATAATTCATCCAACCCAAGAATAGCTATAATGTCCTGAAGTTCTTTGTAACGTTGTGAAGTTTGCTTAACTCTTTGCGCAGTTTCATAATGTTCCTCGCCAACGATCCGAGGTTGTAACATAGTTGACGTTGAATCTAAAGGATCTACTGCTGGATAAATACCCTTGGCAGCTAATCCTCTTGATAGTACGGTAGTAGCATCTAAATGTGCAAATGTAGTGGCAGGAGCAGGGTCGGTCAAATCGTCCGCAGGTACATAAACTGCTTGGATCGAAGTTATAGATCCCTCTTTGGTAGAAGTAATTCTTTCTTGCAAAGAACCCATTTCTGTACTAAGGGTAGGTTGATAACCCACTGCAGAAGGCATTCTCCCTAATAATGCGGATACTTCTGATCCTGCTTGGACAAAACGAAAGATATTGTCGATGAATAGAAGCACATCTTGTTCATTAACATCCCGGAAATATTCTGCCATAGTTAGGGCAGTCAAACCAACTCTCATACGAGCTCCCGGCGGTTCATTCATTTGACCATAGACTAAAGCTACTTTTGATTCTGCAAGATTTTTTTCATTAATTACTCCGGATTCTTTCATTTCCATGTAAAGATCATTTCCTTCACGAGTACGTTCTCCTACTCCGCCAAATACGGATACGCCTCCATGAGCTTTGGCAATGTTGTTGATCAATTCCATGATGAGTACTGTTTTACCTACTCCAGCTCCCCCAAATAGTCCGATTTTTCCTCCACGGCGATAAGGAGCTAAAAGATCTACCACCTTAATACCTGTTTCAAAGATTGATAATTTCGTATCTAACTGTATAAAGGCAGGCGCAGATCTATGAATAGGAGATGTTGTGCGAGTATCTACAGGACCTAAATTATCAACAGGCTCTCCAAGAACGTTGAAGATTCGCCCGAGAGTAGCTCCGCCGACTGGAACACTTAGAGGAGCTCCCGTGTTAATCACTTCCATTCCTCTCATCAGCCCATCTGTAGCACTCATAGCTACAGCTCTAACTCGATTATTTCCTAATAATTGTTGTACCTCACAAGTCACATTAATTTGCTGACCGACAGTATCTCGACCCTTAACTACCAAAGCGTTATAAATATTAGGCATTTTGCCCGGGGGAAAAACGACATCCAGTACTGGGCCAATAATTTGAGCGATACGCCCTAGTTTTTTTTCTTCAAGTGTGGAAACCGCAGGGCTAGAAGTAGTAGGATTGATTCTCATAATTATAATAAAGTGAAATATGTCGAAATCCTTTTTGGAATAATACCAAATCGAAAATAAATGTCCGATAGCAAGTTGATCAGTTAATTCAATAAGAGATAAATGGGAGATAGCACTCGATTTAGTTGGTACCGCCCAACCGAATCCGATTCAATCGTTTACTCATTCAATGAGTA